AATTTCATTCCCAACAGCGATCCCTCTTCTTTTTTTCTTTTTCGTTTCACATTTATCATCAACCAAATGGGGGAATTTCCATTTCTTCGACTAGTACCGATTCGATTGATGGGAGAGAGGCATATGTGGATTAGTACAATTATTATATTATTAGCATCAGATTCAGGATTCCACGGGATACCGTACTGTACTGGGTCTGGCTTTTTCAATTACTCCCGATCTGTGAAATATGAAATAGAGTAGAGTATTGTATGTTTCCCGGGAGTACATACATAAATGGAATTTGTACAATATAAAATAAATTGAACATAGTTACTGTGTATAGAATAGTATAGAATACTTTTTTTTTAAGATTAAAATAAAAGTATATCCTTTTCGGGCCCTATTTTGTGTAACCTCAATTTCAAATTTTACTAATTTGAAATAATCTATCTCATTCAAATTTCGCATTGAGCTTTTGATATATGCGTCCCATTACTAATCCAATGAAAGAGGATATTCAAAAAATAAAGATCAAACAAGGATCACTTTTTTATTAGCGAGGTAATGCATTTTTTTTTTTTTTTTTTTATAAGGGTTTTTCCTTGAAAGAACAAACTTTTTAAATTTATATATAAATATATAAAAAAATAGTTAATTTGATGGAATATTCGATTTTTTTATACCGGAATTTGTACTCGTCTTTATCATACTTCTTTTGTTTTCCAAGAAGATTGGCTCATTAAAAAAAGGAGTTTATAACTTAGCTCCTTCCTTTTTTTTCATTGAGCTTCTATTGTTTGTTGGGGTTTGTTTGGTAAGTGGAAAGGCGGTTAGATGATACTTCATCAGATGATTGTACAAAGAGGGCGGTAGGTTATAGAAAAGAAAGAATGGAAAAGAATGATAAATAAATAAAGGAATTATTGATTGTATCGGGAATCAAATTTTGAGTTCAGTATGGATAAAAGATCGTCCTATGTTATACTATTCAATTCTTGACGATGAATCTATTTGATAGCTCCGATATTGTTATTCATGATATTGATCCGATTCGATATCATCGAGATGTAATGCATCCCATTGAATTTACAGGCGAAAGATTTATTATCTCTATGGGATTAACTCCCGAGTTATTGCGAATTAAAGAAAAATTAAACAATGAGATTATGGAAGTAAATATTCTCGCATTTATTGCTACTGCACTGTTTATTCTAGTTCCTACTGCTTTTTTACTTATAATATACGTAAAAACAGTCAGCCAAGGTGATTAATTTGAATTAAACTTGATTTTTTATTTCTTATCAATAATTGCAGAGAAGAAAAGGATAAAAATTTCGCGTCTTAAATGAAATGGGCAGACTAGAATCAGTCGTATTCTATGAGATACGATAGTATGGTAGAAAGATTCAGATATTTCTTTCTACCATACTATCTAGTATTGTTATTGTAGTGTATAAAGTTGTATTGTAATGCGGGTTAATTTAATATAGATTAATATAGATCAATCTACAATAGTATCATCATATTCCTTTTCTATATATATAGAAATCGATTTAATTACGTATATAGTGATAATGTATATTATATAGTATCCCAATTCTATTTCTTTGCTTTATCTATTTGTATTTAATTTGTGTTGATTTCAATTAAATTAATTTGAAATAATCGAAAGCGACTTTTACGATTAGAATTCCTAGATTTCTGATTATTTTCAATATGAATCCCGATCGAAAGAATCAATGACTTCTTCGGATTTCGAAAAGGATTAGTAAAACCCGTCGACTTTTAACGTTTGAACCACGATATGAAATGGGTTCAATAAAACAAGCAAAACATAAATAAAATTTCTAAAATAGTAAAACTAAAACAAGCGGCGCAATATGTGACTCGCCCAAGACAATATTTTAGGATGTGCAGTATCTCGTTAGACAACTACTATGTTGTTTCCCAATGTGTATCCACGTAATGGAATAACCGAATTGTTTTCTCTTTGATCTTTGAACAGTAAAGAGGTAAACAAAATAAAAAAAAGTTCCGTTCTTCCTCATGGTCCATATCTAACTTTGGTAAGAGTAAGTTCATCGAAATAGAAAATTTATGAAGAATTCAGTTGGAATAAATTTCCTACCATTTGTATTCCTTTTACTTTTTTTACTTTCAAAATACGAACACGGAAATAATTGAAATATTTCTTTGATTGAAAGAGTATTCTTCATATATATTTATTATTCATAGAATACATTACTCAACTAAAATCCAAGAGAATTTCGAAATGAAGATATTTTTCATTTCTATTTCAATTTAAAAATAAAATTTTAAATTGAAATAGTGAAATTTTAAATAAAAAAAACTTTGCCGAACGATCTATAAAAAAAGTGATACTGTTTAGTTCCTAAACTCAATTAGTAGTACTTCTAGAGTCCACTCCTTCCCCATACTACTAGTGAAAGGGAAAATGTAAAGACTACCATTAAAGCAGCCCAAGCGAGATTTACTATATCCATGTGAATTATGTCCT